TAAGTTTTAGCTAATGTAATAAAGATACCAATTATTGTTCCAAAGACTCTACCCTCTTTATTTATTTCAAAAAAATAAGGAACGGCTATGTACGGAAGAGAAAGATTCCAACCCCCCAAGTAAAGAATCGTTACAAATAATGAAGAAACTAGTAAATTCAGATACGAAGCAACGTAAAATAAACCAAATTTTATACCTGAATATTCGGTTTGATAACCTGCTACCAATTCTTCTTCTGCTTCTGGTAAATCAAAAGGTAATCTTTCACACTCGGCTAAGGACGAAATTAGAAAAACGATAAACCCTATAGGTTGACGCCACAAATTCCACCCCCAAAAACCATATTTTGACTGCGCTTCAACTATATCAACTGTACTTGAACTGTTAGATAATTATAGTCGACGATAACATTACTGTTCGCAACGCTATTACAGAACCGTACATGAGATTCTCACCTCATACGGCTCCTCAAAGGTCACAAATAAATCTAAGACCCGTTTGCTATTTTTTATCTTGATATGTTTTGTAGGATAGAATTCAAATCTATCACAAGGTCCCCAATTAGACAATGGAATTCTGTCTGCTATATATTATTTTTTATTATAAAGTGCTTCTGAATTGATCTTATCTTTTAAAAATTTAAAATTTTTTGTTGAGTAATAACTTAACCTTTAAATAAAAAGTTTTTTGTAGAAATCTCAATAAATAGTTCAATCTAGCATTTTTAATTACGAAAAAAACGATACATTGCATTAGTTCACGAAACATTACAAGAATTATATCTCTCTAAAAAAGATATTTTTTGTAGTGCAATTTAATTCTTTCGAGTTTTTGTTCCTATTCTCCTTTCTCATAAAAAGGTACTTTAAGTAAAGGATTACTTCGTTCTTGATAGTTATAGTTATTTACTTAATCGGTGGATAGGAAAATACTCTGGATCGGAATCGTGGGGAGTACTACTTCATCATTTCTACCAACATAAAGCCCCAATTAGAATCCCTTTTATGCTATGTAATATGAACAGAAAATCCTGTTGAATAACTTACATAATCTCTATTACGAATCCTTTGTGTACCTTGGTGTTCCTAACTATCCACTCTTTTTGGTCAAAAAGGACCCCGCTCATTAAGGTAATACATGTCTGTTAATAGCTATTAAAATCCCTAGATAGTTGCTCCTTTTGAACCCGCTTCAAGTTATGATGACTAATCACTCAATCTTGGGGTAAATAGTATATAATGCTTATGTTTACTTTCACTTAACACTTGTACATAGGAAATGAGACTGAATCCTTTTACTGCAAAGTAATAAACTGTTTTTTTCACTCATATAACTATCTGGTTTAGTTCATCAACCCGAATGATGAATAAAAAATAAAAATGTATATTCAACTCATGAAATTTCCTTCCTATAAAGAAAAGACATAGAGGAAATTTTATGTCTTAACGAATCACACGTAGAGATATTGATAACACACATAGAGTTAATGGTATTTCATAACTAATTGATTGAGCAGCAGCCCGTAAACCACCTAAAAAAGAATATTTATTATTTGATCCATAACCTGACATAAGAAGGCCCACGGGAGCAATACTTGAAATGGCAATCCATAAAAAAACACCAATACTTAAATCGGCTAGAACAAGTCGATATCCAAAAGGAATTACTAAAGAACTTAGTAGAATTGATATGACTGCTATGGATGGTCCGATACTGAATAAACGAGTATCTCCTCTTGATGGAAGAAGATTCTCTTTGAAAAGTAATTTTGTACCATCTGCTAAAGCTTGAAGAATTCCCAAAGGCCCGGCGTATTCAGGGCCAATACGTTGTTGTATCCCCGCAGATATTTCTCTTTCTAACCAAACAATTACTAGTACACCTATTGTGATTCCTAATACAGGAGTAAAAATAGGGACAAGCATCCATATGATCTCATCTACCTCTTTTAAGGATTCCAATCTAAAAAAAGAATTGATAGCTTGTACTTCTGTTGTATCTATTATCATTTTAACGATCAACTTCTCCCATAATGATATCTATGCTACCTAGTATTGTCATAATATCAGCCAATTTCATTCTTTTAACTAATTGAGGAAGGATTTGCAAATTGATAAAACCCGGTGGTCGGATTTTCCATCTCCAAGGAAAAACACCCTTATCTCCTATCAGAAAAATTCCTAATTCTCCTTTTGGGGCTTCGACTCTCACATAAAGTTCTTGTTTTGACAATTCAAAAGTAGGAGAAGGTTTTTTACTGATAAATCGATAGTCAAAATCATTCCATTCGGGATCCCATACTTTATCAAAGCGCCGGATTTCTAAATTCTCATAGGGCCCCCCCGGAATTCCTTCTAAAGCCTGTTGAATAATTTTTATTGATTCTGTCATTTCACCGATTCGTACTAAATAACGAGCTAATGAATCCCCTTCCTTTTGCCATTGAACTCCCCAATCAAATTCATCGTAAGACTCATAATGATCAACCTTTCGAAGATCCCATTGTATTCCGGAAGCTCGTAGCATTGGTCCCGATAAACCCCAATTTATTGCCTCCTCTCCGCCAATAATGCCTACTCCCTCAACTCGCTCTAAAAAAATAGGATTCCGTGTAATAAGCCTTTGATATTCAGTAACTCTTGTTAAAAAATAATCACAAAAATCCAAACATTTATCTACCCAGCCATAAGGTAAATCAGCAGCGACTCCTCCAATACGAAAATAATTATGCATCATTCGCATACCGGTAGCAGCTTCGAATAGGTCATATATCAATTCTCTTTCTCGAAAAATATAGAAGAAGGGGGTCTGTGCGCCAATATCTGCCAAAAAAGGGCCAAGCCATAACAAATGCGAAGCTATACGACTTAACTCTAACATAATAACTCTGATATAGCTGGTCCTTTTAGGCACTTGAATATTGCCTAATTGCTCTGGTGCATTTACAGTTATTGCTTCAGTGAACATAGTAGCTAAATAATCCCAACGTGTTACATAAGGTAAATATTGTATAATTGTTCGGTTTTCCGCAATTTTTTCCATTCCTCTATGTAAATAACCCAATATCGGTTCACAGTCAATAACATCTTCACCATCTAGAGTAACAATGAGTCGAAGAACGCCGTGCATTGATGGGTGCTGAGGGCCCATATTGACTATCATAAGGTCATTTCGTGTAGCTGGTGCAGTCATAGGTTTTTTCCCGATTCATTCTTCCATGAATTGCTGAAAACGAAAAGAGGTTCATCAAAATTTAAGCGAAAATTCAAAATGACTCTTCAAATTAATTATTTTTTGTTTCTCGAATCTCCAACTGTCCGATTAATTCTTTATAACGTACTCTATTTTTTTTTGACAAATAGGCGAGTAGCCGTTGACGTTTTCCTAGAATTTTACGCAGACCTCTCTGAGATAAATAGTCTTTTTTGTGCAATTCCAAATGTGAAGTAAGTCTCCGTATTCTATTGGTGAAACTCACTACTTGAAATTCAACAGACCCCTTGTTGTCTTCGTTTTCCTCTTTCAAAATAATTGCACTGAATGGATTTTTTATCATAAAAAAGCTCCTTCTACCCTTTAATTTACATATAAAATATTTTATTTGATCAGTAATAATAATATTAGTCATTTTAATGTAGTAATTAGTATACACAAGAATTTTAATTTTAGTTGGACAGGGATAAAAAAGTGGATGTTATATTTTTACACTTACAACGTCAAATAATTTAGACCTAAAATTCGGAATATTCCATATATTCGTTTATTTTATAGATTTTATCCAAACAAATTGATACGTCATTGACTTAGTATTAAATAAAAAAGATCTAATATTAGACTGGGACGTAAGACAGGGCATATGTGCATATGTTTGCTTTTCTATATGGTACAGAATATATAGGAAAAATGTAACATCAACCAATTTTTAATTGTGGATATATTCTTAACAAACTAAAACAGCTTCCATTATTGGTATTAAACCAATATCTATTCATACAAGCTAAGTCTTCTAATCGATAATTAGGCCAAAGAAATAAGTTTAATTTAATTAATTCGTTTTTATCTCTATCAAGATGCTTTTTTTGATCCAAAAAAGGATTCCTGTTTTTTATGTTCTTTTTGTTACAAAATACTCGATTTTTATCCACACTATTTATATTCTTTGAGTTGAAAGAAATTAGAATTCTCAATTCTCTACGACGTCTAGATGATAAAATCTTTTCAGGAACGATAAAATCATAATGTTTTTTGTCTCTCTTTCGAATTATTATTTGATATCTTGGGATAAATTCATCCAATTTATTTTTATTGATATATCTTTGTTCTCGATATCTTTGAGGAGTTTGGTACTTACTTTTATGAACCAACGATATACCTACGGTTTGATATATAATAAAGTATCCGTCGTTTTTTACAAACAAACGAATGGGATCGATAAAAAATATCCCCTTTTTATTCAATTCTATAGGAGTCAATTTTTTTCGAATCACCATTATATCCAGATTTATTTCTTTCCTTTGAATAGACGATATAGTAGTATCTCTTGGATTTATCAGTCCAAGCAAGTAACAATATATCTTGATATTATTGATCATTCTTTCAGTTAAATTCGGAATTAAACCATCGTCTATTATCCATTGAAAAAGCAAATAGTGTTTCCGTAAGAAAATCATTTCTGGTCTCATCTTATTCCGGATCTTATATTGTTTTTTCGTTTTATCTTGGTTTTGTGAATATGATCCAAGGCCTCTTCGGCCCGCGGGTTCTTTTTTTTCTTGATTTCGATTCATTAATTCATAATATCTTTTTTCATTCGATGGTCTAAAAAAATGTAATTTTTTCTTTTCATTGAGGTTTTTCTTTTTATTTAAATTTAAAAGAAGTAATTTGCTTGGTATAATCCATGGTTTTATTTTGTATACATTATAAAGTGGCACAAATTCTGGGAATAACGGAAGTTTCAGATTTGTCGATATTGGGTTTAGGATTTCTTCATTCATTTCCATCCAATCAAAAAATAATTTATTGTCATTGATTCGATTTATTTCTAAATCTTGATGAATCATCAGATAAAAAATATTGTTTTTATCCATTTTATCAATTTTTTGGTAATTCTTACTTCCAAGCTTAGTATTTATATTACTGCTATAATCCATTTTGGTCCAGGCCTCAATATCGATTTTTTGTCTTAGAAAAAAATTTAGAATTGTCCAATCAAAATATTTTCTATCTGGATTTTTTTTGATATACACAATATCACCCTTTTCTAGATAATGATTGATAGGAATTTCCTCCAGGCTTTCAAATAAATTTTGTTTATAATTGTTGTAATTAAAAGTAATTTTTTGGTTGTTATTTAATTCTGATGGTGGTCCATAAATAATATATGAGGACTTCTTAATTTCAGAATTAATAGATTTATATGATAAAAGATTATATATATAGTATTTTGTAAAATTATCTTTTTGGTTTGGTAATGGATATACTTTAAAATCCTTTTGTTTTTTGTAATAAAGTAATCGATCTTTTTCATACGAATTCCATTTTGTTAAATCTTTATTTTTTTGGGTAATACCATCTTTGTTTATTGTAGTTCGCCATTTTTGTGGTATTAATTCAAACCATCTAATCTGAGATAAATTGTATTGATAATGACCTCTTAACCAGTTTTTCCATTGATTCGTTTCATAACTTGAAAGTTTTGTATGTCTTAATTCGGAATGAAATATTCCTTGTGTTACAAAATAATTTTTTATTGCAGTCTTAAGAAAAATGGGAGTTCCATGATAATGATACTCAAAAAAGGACCTTAACTTATACAAATACAAATTAATAACTTGGGTTTGTGATAATTTGTAAAATACATAGGCTTGTGATAAAGAGGATAAGTCAAAAAAAAGATGTGAATTCCTCTTACTATTTTTAATATTGTAAAGTTCATTTTTTAGAGTCGAAATAAAGTTAATTTCTTTTTTGTTTTTTTTATTTTCTATTTCTTGGTTTGTTTTATTATTGTAAATGTATTTATCAAAACAAAAATTTCTTGATTCAAGAACTAGTTGTGTAGGAATTCTGGCAATATGAATGATACATAGAAAGATATCGATGTATATTCTTTTAATGAAAATTTTTATAAACAAATATAATTTATAGATTAATTGATTGCTTCTTTTTTTTATTTTTAATATTTTACAAAAAATTTTTGGTGATTTTTCTTTTCCATTATAACTTGTTTTGTTAGGACTACTTCTTTTCTTGGCGTTGCTGTTTTTTTCTTTTGTAAGACTCTTTGTTTTCTTTATGATTGTCCTTGTTCGATCAGCCAGATTTTTAATTTTTTTTTCTCTCAGTGAATAATTTGTATTATCTATAAATTTAAATTTTATAAATGAGCCGTGAATTATCTGATTCCTAATTCTAGAATCTTTTTTATGGTTAGTTTCGCCGGATTCATACACCTTTCTCAATATAAAAAATCGAGTTGGATGTACTTTTAATAGTTCTTTTTTTATTTTTTTTATAAACTGAAATAAAACGTTTTTGATAACCACCCCTTTTGGTTCTTTTGAATCTTGTAGAAAATTTTTTGTTCTTTCTTTTAAAACGCTTATAACTCGAAAATGATTATTTTTCGTTTTTCGAATTTTTTTTTTAAGTTCTTTAAAAATAGGCTTAAAAAAGGAAGGTTTGGGGGGGACAGAACCAAAGGGAAGGGTAGTTTGCGTTCCCCAAGCCGTTAAAAAAGAAAACTTTTGTTGTTCTTTCTTTAGATCTTTATAAGAAGAAAAAGAGGGCCTCAATTTGGATCTGTGCCAAGGTTTCAAATAAAAAGGAAATATTATTTTTATCTGAATACCATCTTTAAACCAATTTCTGGGAAGTTCGAGTTCTGATACTTGAACACCGTTATAGGTACATATAATATGCTTTTCTCTATTCCACTCATCGAAGTCCTCAGCCCACTCGGGGGGTTGAGATAATAAAATACGCCCAATATTTTTAACTATTATCAATGAAGGTAATAAAATATATTTTCTAAAAGTAGATTGAATTATTAAAATAAAACTTCTTGTTGCTTGTGGATATGGAACAAAATCCCAGGCTTCCGCGATTTTTATCCACGTTTTTTCCTTTATTTTTTCCTTTATTTTGTTCTCTTCTTCTTCCTTTTGTCTTTTTTTTTGTTCATCTCTATAATCTTTAAATTCTGCTCCTTTACCCATCCAATTTCTAAAAAAAAATTTCATCTGTTCAGGGATATTAAAAAAAAAAAGGGGGGATTTTTTTATTCTGTCCAAAAAAAGGGGGGAATGCGCATTTGCTTGAAACAATTTCGAAATAAAAGTTTTACGCCTTTGAACACGCATAGAACCTTTGATGAATTCTCGACGAAAATCTGATTCTTCCGAATAGTCTCTAATAGACACCCAGTTTTTGACACTTGCTTTGCGACTACGTTTAGTAGGCTTATAAATTATTACACGATCCCTTTTTCTTGAACGT